ATCCTAAAAACCAGTGGAGGTAACAAAAATGCCACTTTTTCCTAGTATTAGTAATAAAAATAAGATTAGGATTCCAAAAGTGCCTGTTGTTCTGTCAGAAGACCAAGAAGAAGAAGAAATCGACTTCGAAGAAATCGAAATCGAAAAAGAAATGGCAATCGAAAAGGAAGAAGAAAAAGTAAAAGTACGTTGGATTAACTTACACAGCTTTCTTTTTAAAGCTGGGATTGTTTTTTTAAGCGAAAAGCTTAATAAGAAAAAAGGTAAAATCATATTAGGTCTTATTACTTATCTAACGATATTACATCCTATCGGAGAGTTGCATTTGTTTCTAAACAACTGCGTTTCCGGATGCCTACGAACAGCTCTTACAATGCACGATGCAATCCAACAGCTGCCAAGACCCGGACATACAGTAGGATGTGGAATGACTGCTTCAGTGGGATCGCTTATCCTCGTTTCAGGACACGAACGCCTAGCGCAGCCTCACGCTAGGATCTTGATTCAGAAACCTAAATTTAAAATGAAAATTCCAATTATTATCGGTAAAAGGAAAAGACAGAATCTTAGGCGCTACTTTGATGGTCACGAGGACAAAAAGCAGTTTGATATTCTTACTGAATACTTCCACGAGATTTTTGTAGAAAAAACAGGGCAATCCTACGATATTATACAAAAAGACCTGCAAGAAAACGTTGTGATGTCAGCAAAGGAAGCCCAAGATTATGGAATTATTGATCGTCTTACGACAGATTTTAAAATGCAATCTTTGTTACACAAAGCTTTCTTACCAAATCTAGATGATAATTTCGAAGAAAATCGAGATGATACTCCAGGATGGAGATAGGGGGTATTTATTTTAGATATCAAATTCATATTAGAAAAGCTGTGTTTTTTAGCAGTGTGGAGTGGGAGAGCAACTGGAATGTCCCCTTTTGTGGCTATTTTTCGGATAGTGTTTACTAATTTCTCCATAAAAGAGGTAGTGGTTTATATGACAACTTTAAGTTACTTGTGTTCTGAATTTTCTTTACGTTTTGTTGTACGCTATCTTTGGAACTGCATAAGATAAGATAGAAAATTTGTAGTCAACAAGTAATTAATTTAGCAGAATCAAAGTTAAAATACGAAGAATAGGGTTTTCTTTGGTGGCAGCGGATAATTCTTTTTTGACTAATATTCTTAATTAGTAATTAAGAATATTAGTCAAAATAGTGCATTTTTTTGCGGGAAATTGGGCAAATAAAACGAATTTCATCTTTCATGGACGTTGCTAAGATCTTTCCATTTAACAGCACCTTAGGATGGCATAGCCTTAAAGTGAAAGGCGAGGTTCAAACGAATTTCGTAGTCGATTGCGATTTTAATGGAACGAAAAAATAGCAATAAAAAAAGAAGATGAATAGAAAAACTTATAATAATATTGTAATATTTATAGAATATTATTTATTATATAGGAACATCCTATTCTCTTCATTTTGTCTTAATTCTATCTTAATTCTATCTTAATTCTATAGGGTTCAATAATCGATTATTATCGAATAAATACATATTTGTAAAAAACTAGTATGAAAAACAAGAAAAGAAGAAAAGAAAATAACTGTAAAATACGGTTAGAGACAAAACTAACCCTGAGATTGCAGGATTTTCTGATCCAACGCCAAGAACTAAAAGAGGTTTTTGTTAAGGGAAAGGACGGATGGCCCCAATACTCTTTAATTCTAGAGACGTATTTAGACTATGACTTCGAATTAATTCTCGAGGAAGAGACTGTATACCATATCCATGTATTCCCACGAAAGCAGAAAGGCTAGTAAAAAAAGGGTCTCGGAGACCCGCAAGGACGAAAGACAGAGCAGAGAATGCCTTAGAGCATAAGCACATGAATAAGACCACACTAAAACGTTAATTTTGGATCCAAATTCGAGATTTTCCTTATACAGTATCATCGTATCATTAACGATCTTTTTTGTTCTATCCCTGGGTAGGGGATAGAACTATCCAATTTTATCCCAAGGGCCATGGAGGTAACAAAAATGCCACTTAAGATTCTAAATGTGACTTCTTTTGAGGATCCAGAAGAACAAGAAGAAGAAATCGACTTCGAAGAAGAAGAAATCGACTTCGAAGAAGAAGAAATCGACTTCGAAGAAGAAAAAGAATATTGGATTAAGTTACGCAGTATGCTTTTGTACAAAAGGGCTCTTATTTTAAGAAAAGTGACTAGGAAAAGGGGATATTTCATAACATCTATTATTTTCCATCTGACTATGAAAGATTATACCCAACCTGTAAATTTGCTTCTAAACAACTGCGTTGCCGGACACCTAGCAACTGCAATTGCAGTACAAGAGGCAATCCAAGGGATGCCAACAGACATAAATACAATAGTATGTGGAATGACTGCTTCAGTGGGATCTTTTATCCTACTTTCAGGAGACATGCGCCTAGCAGAGCCTCGCGCTAGGGTGCTGATTCAGAGACCTAAATTTCTAAAACAAAGGAAAAAGAAAAGGAAATTTGAAATTAGGGGTGAGTTCCGTAAGTTTAAGTTCGGGCGTCAGGAGTCCATGGACGCGTTTCGTCGTATTGAGGACTACATCTGCAAGATTTATGTAGAAAAAACGGGGCAATCCTACGATATTATACAACAAGACCTGAAGAGAACGCGGTTGATGTCAGCAAAAGAAGCCCAACATTATGGAATTATTGATCATATTATATTATGACGGTGGATAATATTCTCTTACTAGAAGAAAATCTAGTTCCAGTGGGTATTGAGTTTACTTCTTTGTTTATTAATTAAATCTTTGTCAAAGTTCGACAAAAATCTAGATTTTCATCTAGAAGAAAATTTAGATTTTCTTCTAGATGAAAATCCGTAAGAAAATCGGATTCCCGTGGGTTTTGAGTTTCCTTCTTTGTTTATTAAATCTTTGTTAGATTTCAACAAAAATCTAGACGATAATCCAGATGGAGATAATACAGGAGACCAATAAAAAAATTCTACTGGCAAGGCTTATTTTTTTAGTAACCTGGAGTGCCAAAGCGTGCGTACTGTCCCCTTTAAGTGGCTATTTTTCTATTGATTTTTACCTCGACCCCCCCCCAAAAAAAAAGATATTTTTTAACTGAATTTTGTTATCGTGCGGAACTGCATAAGATAAGATAGAAATTTGTAGTCAACAAGTAATTGGTTTATCAGAATCAAAGTCGAAATACGAAGAATAAGGTTTTCTTTGGTGGCAGCGGATAATTCTATTTTGACTAATATTCTTAATTAGTAATTAAGAATATTAGTCAAAATAGTGCATTTTTTTGCGGGAAATTGGGCAAATAAAACGAATTTCATCTTTCATGGACGTTGCTAAGATCTTTCCATTTAGCAGCACCTTAGGATGGCATAGCCTTAAAGTGAAAGGCGAGGTTCAAACGAATTTCGTATCGATTGGTTGAAAGGCTTGATGTTATGTTGCCTTTAAGGCAACCTAAGAACCTTCTCGTTGCACTTGACAACTCATCGTTTTTCAGATAGTATCTTTGAAAAAAGCAAAATAGTATGGTCGGTAAAGTTAGAGCATATACAAATTGAAATATTAATATACAAATTCAATATCTAGAATCTATGGAAACCCATTATTATATTAAAATAAAATAATGGAAAAAGAAATGAAAATGACAGTAGTACAGCTTAAACCCCCTTATTTCGGTTTCGATGACAGCGTATTCATCAAGCCGTCGTCATGTGTAGCGAGTAAGGTAATAAGGTTTCTGTTAGTGCTATACTTTGTCGTTCATAGAAAGGTTTAGAAGATAATCCGAATCGAATAATTCAAAAAAATCTTATAATAATATTGTAATATTTATACAATATTATTTATTATACGAACATTCTATTCTCTTCATTTTGTCTTAATTCTATAGGGTTCAATAATCGATTATTCTAAATAAATACATATTTGTAAAAAAAGGGGGTTTATGGTAAAAAATTCATTTATTTCCGTTATTTCACAAAAAGAAAAGGAAGAAAACCAGGGATCTGTTGAATTTCAAGTATTCCATTTTACCTATAAGATACGAAGACTTTCCTTACATCTGGAATTGCACAAAAAGGACTATTTATCTCAGAATTTATCTCTGAGAGGTCTGCGAAAATTTGTAGCAAAACGTCTAAAAAAAAAAAAGTAAAGGAACAATGTACCATGAATGGAATCAAATATGCAGTATTTACAAACAAAAGTATTCGGTTATTCGAGAAAAATAATAATACTATTAATGTCAAATCAGGATTAACTAATATATTCTACATAAATATAAAATTCTACATAAATATAAAAAACTATTCCACTAAAATAGAAAAGGGGGGCCGTAAATATGGGAATAAAAGCATTTATTTATAAACTACTTAACAGAATATTCAATTCTGTTATGGGGTCCGGACTTTTTTGTGGATTTATAACCGCATCCACCGTAGGTCTCGGATATTTCTTCGTTGTATCCAGCTTCTTCAAAAAAGACATCCAAAAACGGGTAGCAGCAATGACAGGTTTTCTTATGGGACAGTTCGTGATGTTCACATCGATCTATGATCGGCCGCTACATCAAGTATTAGTTCAACCTCATAACCTAATTATGCTATTTCTAAGCTCGTTTTTCGTTCAGCTCTTCTGGACCAATCTAAAAACTTTGCGCAACACGGAGTTTTTGCATCCTGAAGATGCTATCATTAAAAGAAGGCGCGTGCTCCGCCTTCAATTGGAATTTATGCTGAATTTCTTTGTGCAATTATGCAACCCCTACCTTGAACCTGATTCAATGGTACCCAGATTAGTCAGCATTTTTCTCTACAACAACGAAAATAAGATCTTATTTGTAATATATAGTTTTGTTGGTTGGTTAATTGGTCACGTTTTCTTCATGATTTTGTTTATGAAATTGTTACAATTCATAATAGATTGGTTACGTAATCATTTTTTTTTGAATCTTAAATTAAATTAAGT